GCCATAAATTGACAAAGTAATATGTCCATTTTTTCATCAAAAGGGGCTTCCCGTTTGAAGCAAGAATTGATTTTCCTTTATACCTAACATAATGCATGAAAGGATCCTTCGGCAGCCATAGATTGTCCTGAAAAGCCTTAGCAAAGACTTGTACAAGATGTTCTATTTTTCCATAGAAATATATTCGTTCAAGAAGGGTTCCAGAAGATGTTGAGCGTAAATGAGAAGATTGGTTACGGAGAAAGACGAAGATGGATTCGTATTCACATATATGAGAATTATATAGGAAGAAGAATAATCTTTTATTTCTTTTTGAAAAAGAAAAACTGGCTTTATTTGGAGTATTCAAATTACGACACTCGTGAAGAAAGAATCGTAATAAATGCAAAGAAGAAGCATCTTCTACCCAGTAGCGAAGAGTTTGAACCAAGATTTCCAGATGGACTGGGTAGGGTATTAGTATCTCTAACACATAAATTAAATGTGAAAATTTGTCCTCTAAAAAAGGAAATATTGAATGAATTGATCGTAAATTATGAGATTTGACTATCCCTTTCCTTTCTAGGGAAGATATTAATCGTAAGAAAAACGGAATTTCCACAATGACTGCAAAGCCCTCGGATATTATTTGAGAATACAAATTCTTGTTGCGCCCCAAAAATATATTTTGGTTAGAATCATTAGCAGAAAGAATCAAAGGATTCTGTTGATACTGATACATTTGAGAAATTAAACGTTTCACAATTCGTAAGCTGGATTTATTGTCATACCCCACATTTTCTAACAAAATCGATCTATTTAAACCATGATCATGAGCAAGTGCATAAATATACTCCTGAAAGATAAGTGGATATAAGAAGTAGTGTTGTTGAGATCTATTTAGCTCTAAATATTTTTGGAATTCCTCCATTTGAAATTCTAGTTGAACTAAGGATAGAAGATTTGGGGGGTTATCAAATGATACATAGTGCGATACAGCCAAAACAAGGCATTTTATAGTAAAAAGTAAAAAACGAATAGATACCTCGGGTATAGGTAAACTTATCAACAGATTCTCTATCCTCTCTTTTCCATTTAAATTAATTGGTTTATGTTCGTTATAGAATAACAAGACGGTTAAAAATCCTTTCTTTTTTCAACCCAATCGCTCTTTTGATTTTGGAATTTTTTTATCAATATACTCTTTCTTCTACACACCCGTTTCCATTCCATAATGGAAAATGTCAATAGTTAGGATTCATTAAAAAAATAAAGAATCCACTCATGGGAGAAGCCCGTCCCGTATCAGGCACTAATATATTTTTAACGTCTAATTAGATCGGGTAATCATTCAAATAAAGAACAGAAGCTCGTTGCTTTTTCCCTCTAATCAATTAATTGAAGCCATAGAACTCTATCTCTATCCATTTATTCATTCGACCCAACTTGAAATTGAATTCATTTTGCTCCGTTTCAAAAAAAAAAAAGGGTTTGTACCGATTCGGAAAGAATAACATATTATCAGAACTCCTCGTTGATACGACATGCTATTTTTTCCATTCATTCCCTTTCAGGATCAGTCGTGGTCTTCCAAACTTTACCAATGGTATGGACGAATCCTTCGCTTCATCCAAATGTGTAAAAGATCCTAGCCGCACTTAAAAGCCGAGTACTCTACCGTTGAGTTAGCAACCCGAATCGAATAAAAAGAATATGTAGATACAATCAGAATCAAAAAAAAAGATTAGACAAGGCAATCAAACCGTTGAACTAAGAAAGAAAAAATCTAAAAAAAAAAAAAGATTTTTGAAATTGATTCGGAACATCAAAATGAATGGATGAGACGAAAATACAAGAAATTCTCTGATAAAAAAAAAGAAAAAGATAGAGAAATATCAAAATTTATAGACCACCTCTTATGTTATCGACCTTTCAATCAAAAAATCCTTTTTGTATCAAAGCGAATCCAACGAACCTCTCATTTGAATGATGTAAGGTAAAAAAAACCTGCGCTATCGGACAGAAAGAAATCGATCCGCTTATGACGACGAATTATATTTGTTCGATACACTGTTGTCAATATAAATGTTGAGAAAAGAATACAGCGGAAAAATTTCAATTTCAAGAAAAAACTTGTGTTGGATTGGCACTACATAGATGCAAAAAAGTTTAGATGGGGGAATAAATAAGGAAGAAGTAGAAAAAATATCGTATTCAATCAATAAAATAATAAGTAGAATAAACAAAATGGATTCCTTGTTTATTACTTGTTAGTAGAGTTCCGAGGAAAACCGCCCGATTGAAGAAAATGTCGGAATTTTCTATTTATAGGATCAACCCCCTAAGGTTTTGTCACATGTAATTCTATGGAAGCAGTGATAATGATAAATAGAATAGAGTCCCAAAAAGGGGGAAATAAAAAAACATAGTATAGAAAAGTTATACAAAATTATATACGAATCACAACCACCTTTTATTTCCTTAATTTTATTTCGTTTATTTAATTGGAGCAAAATTACTTAAAAACCTCCGCCTTCTTTAAAATATCCCGAACAGTTCCTGTAGGCTGAGCCCCTTTTTCAAGGAAATATAGAATAGCAGGAACGTTTAAATAACTTTGATTCTTTATCGGATCATAAAAACCCACTTTCCGAAGATCTCTTCCTTCTCTTCGGGATCGAACATCAATTGCAACAATTCGATAGACGGCTCATTGGGATAGATGTAAGTAAATGAACAAGACCCCCCCTAGAAACGTATAGGAAGTTTTCTCCTCGTACGGCTCGAGAAAAAATGATTCGAGGTTTTGTCTATGTATAGAATTCTATAGAATTCTAATGAATGGCAAAAGAGTTGATAAAATAAAGTAGACTAGAATTTACCTCCTTTTTCTTTTCGTCCTTCCTGAAAAAAAGAAAAAATCATTTGTACTCATAACTCAAGTTGGATAATAGCTGAAAAGAAAATAAAATCTTTAGGCAATTTTTTCATTTATTGAATGGTCTTTAACCCCCCCTGTTTGTCTCGTTTAAAATAAAATACAATCTATTTGGATTCTTTATTCTGATCTAGTTATTGAGACAATTGAAATGGCGTTTCCTTGTTCTGGGATCCTTTTTCTTTGTTTTAAATCATTGGGTTTAGACATTACTTCGGTGCCTTCTTAATCCTTCCAAAATGGCAGCAACATACCCCTTTTGTGATTTCTTTGTATCAAAGATACATACGAGCGGTTGATTCCCGCGTGATACACTTTGAATCGAAAAAGTTTTTTCAATTCCAACAAATTTTCCTTTTGAATTGAAAACTTGCCCGAATCGGACCCTTTCAATTTCTATATTGATGATATACTTACGAAGTTGTTCCGCTTTATTGGCATTAACCCTAGATCCTTGCTCCTATGAATCAATAGTTTCTACTCGAGCTCCATCATGTACTATTTCCTTTACAACCCCAAAAAAGAGGGGTTCTAGCGGAACAGAACAAACGATGTCGAGCCAAGAGCACCTTTATTCCTATATAAAATAGAAAATGGCGGATGTAAGAATAAGAATCCACATCGGATCGTGTCCTTCAAGTCGCACGTTGCTTTCTACCACATCGTTTCAAACGAAGTTTTACCATAACACTCCTCTAATTTGGAACCAGTATGGAATTGATTCAATTATGGAATCATGAATAGTCATTGGTTCAGTCGGTACATAGACATATTAATCTATACTTTTTTCTTCTCTACGTAGAACGTAGATGGGAAATCTTTTTTTTTGAAGAAATCTTAGCAAGACCCCACCTTTTATTATATGAATGTAACATTTTTTTATAAAATAAAGGCAAACTAACAGAAATATAAAAATAACATAAATAACACAAATAAATGAATTTTTTTTACTCTGCATCTTCAAATGACTCAATAGGAGAGACTGACCCATCTCCCACTTCTTTGAATACCAAAGATTCAACTCATAAGGAATCATTAAAACCCTTTTCTAATCGATTTCCTATTTCAACATCATAATTTGAATAAAGTTTTACAGTAAAGACTTCATCGTTAAATATTGAAATATTTAACATTTTAATTCTTTTTCACAAAAACGAAAGACTGCTGTCACTGAAATAGAACGAAATCGAATTATAACACTACATACATATTAAGTTATTCCTCATTTTATATGTATTTTTTTACCTGAAATTGAGTAATCTTTCTGCAATCTGGGCATAAAGTGAATAAAATAGATGAATTACCCCCATCTCAATCGTTCCATAGATTTACAATTATTCATTAGAGCCAAACACAAAATACCTAAAAAGTTCAAAGAAAATACGTATGTAAGTTGATTCATTGTTAATGAGATTCGGACAGACACATATATTTAAATGAATACCTACGGTTGCGGATTAAGACCTATCTACCCCCCCCCCGAATTCTCTGGGAATGTTGAATCAGAAATAAAAAGTCTACTTTTTACGGAAGGGGGCGGGCTGTCTAGAGACAAAGACAAACAAGTCCAGATTAAGCCCGCCCCCCTCATTTTTTATTTTACCTATCTTAAGAGACTTAATTCCTGAATGTAATAACCCCCTCTTGTTTAGAATTCAGAGATCCAAAAAATTGGGCTACCTCTTTTAAGTTTAATGGATAGGGAATAATAAATCGGGAAGATAGGTTTTTTCTTATTGCGATTCGGATCATTGAAAATTCAAATAGATAGAAGACGGAAGGTTTTTCTAAGTAACTAACTTCCTTTAAACAGAACGTTATTTACAAAAGCAACCTTTACTCCGATAGAAGGGATATGCCCTGGGACGGAAGGATTCGAACCTCCGAATAGCGGGACCAAAACCCGTTGCCTTACCACTTGGCCACGCCCCATTTAGATTTCTATTCGACACTAATAAGGAATATTATTAGTATTGAATCTTGGTCAATTCCAGTCCAAATATATATAGAAAATCTTTCTAAAATAGATTAGATTCTTGCTAGGATTTTAACACGTGTAGATAAATAATTCAACAGAATTCAT